TTTAGTAATCATTAAATCCTATAAATGATTGTTCTGGTCTATCGTGGAAATTTTTTGAAAGAAAAGAAATTAAATAATTTTCTGTGATGAAACAAAATATCTCTCATTTCCCCCTCAAATATATTGTTTTTTTACTTCCAGAAGGGCTCTTGTTATTCCCAATAATAAGGGCTCAGTAAAAAACCGCCTCTTCCAATCCAACGAATGCCCTGTTCGTTCCGTCCGCAACAATATAATTAGTTCTCCGAGTAAAAAAATTAGACATTCCATCTTCTGAAACCAACGATGTTATTTGACGTACAATAATTTATATATGCCTATTATGTATGAATTTGCACCCCTTGGGATCGATAAACCTTTTTGATTGATCTTATTAACCATAACCAAGGAGATACGACTTTACACTATAGTTAGCTCAGCACCAATCAAGAATGTCCACAACATTACAAGAATTCTTGTTATACGTCCGTTCCAACCCTCAACTCTATTTTCTAGATTCATCAATATTGAATTAATCGAACACACTTCTAACACCTATTCTACTTTATAACCCTGGATTATGTCACCAGATATCGATTTTTCATAAATAATGTAATTTAAGTATATCCTTCATACAGGATTTACCCCATAATGGATTTCACCAAGTCGATTCTTAAGAAATGTCGGATCAAACTTTCCTTATTTCAACAAAGGAAATATGGGTTTCTTGACTATAAGAAATTTTTGTTTTAGTCACAATTCAATACTAAACAATTTTATTTTGAAATAGATATCTGAATGCCAAGTATGGCTCGTAACAATCTATCTTCGAGGACATACGACAATTCTTTAACCATTTGGGACGTTAATTTACCTACTAAATATCACCTGCCTCTACCCAAGATCCCAATTCAATTTTTGTCTAAATTGCTAAGTAAATGGGCTTCTAAATGTGATATTTTGTTAGTGATTCTTTCATCAGGGCCTTAGCTTGTCAGATGAGTCTTAATCTCATATCTCCATATGTGAAAAGAAGTATAAATATCTTCATATACAATAAAGTTCACTAATGAGTACTGCATCTTCAGAATTGTAACCTTCCCATGGCATATAAGCTACTAAAATAGTTCTGACCCAAAGCAAGTTCACTACTAATCGTAGCAGCACCATCCGCTAAAATTTGTTTACTTTTTATGCAGTTATCCCTGGGGTTTTATTTTTTTTGATGCATACAAGTATTTTTTGTTGAAACATAACTAATGGAATGCTTAGAGTATCTATCTATATTCCCTGAGGCAAAGATTTTGTCAGTATTTATATATAAATGATCTTCCCCCCTCACATTCGGATATAGCAAGCACCCCTGAATCTATAGCTGCTTGTCGTTCTAACCCAGTCCCAACAATGTACTTCTCGGACCGAGAAGATGGAACTGTCTGACGTTGCATATTAGAACTCATTAAAGCCTTATTCGCATCATTATGTTCAATAAAAGGAAGGAGGGAAACAAAAATATTGTAAGGGAAAAATACTTCGAAGATTAACCCGTTCCCGGGCAATAGTCAGGAATTCTTGACAATATCGAGCTGAAACAACCTGTTCTTCTTGCATATCCTGATTAAACGCCAAAGAATTTCCTGCTGCTAACATATGGTATTAATCTCTAACTGGTGATAAATAAAGCAGCTGTAATTCCGCTGATCTCTCCAAAATTTTAAAAAAATGACTTTATAGAGATCCCCAATGACCCATCCTCACCTAAATTGCTAAGGATTCAATAAGTCTAACGTCGATTCCATCAAATGTGTTAGTTAAATTGGGCAAATACGACCGCAGTGACTAAGATAGATATCTCGTATCCGAAAACTGGCAGTTCGCCCTGTTAGTCCTCCAAGACCTAAATAACTACTAAACTTTCTAACATGAACTATTTGTGTCAATGGATTAGTTCGAATAAAAACTTGAGATTAAGGGGTTAAATAAAAAAAAAAAGATTCATAAGTGGTTGTTAATGGAGTTGAAGTTACCAAATTTTGAGGAATTGGTATAAATCTATGTCTAATTGCTCCACATATAGTTCCTCGAACCATATTTTCTAAACGAACCAGGGACAACCTGAGTTGATCTTTTTCAAGATCTGCTACAGAATTAAGGCACTTATTTTTCAAATGATTCATATCGTCAAGTGTACCCATTCAAAATTTCAGTTAAATTAATGATTGGTGGCTGCCAATACGTCTCGTGGTAACAAAAATTTATGTTCTGGGATTTATATATACTCATATGTTTTGTTATAATATAATTGAAGGTTGATATGTCATTAGGAAAGACACAATTTTAAGATTAAAATCCTAGAATTATTTATTAATTTTAAGTAAGTAGTCAATAATTAATGGTTCAAATTTGTTGACTTAAAATACACATTTGATTTATCAATAGAAAAAGCTAAAGAATGTTTTTAGCCTTGTGTATTTTCAGAGACTATACAACCAAATGGATAGATCAAACCCAATAAAAAGTGTTTTTTTAGGAAAAGTCTTAAGGAAAACAGGAGTCAAAATGTAAGTACAATAAAATAAAAATTTATTAATTAAAAAAAATTAGCATCTATTTTGTATCATTTTGGCGACATGGCCGAGTGGTAAGGCGGAGGACTGCAAATCCTTTTTCCCCAGTTCAAATCCGGGTGTCGCCTGATCAAAAAAAAATTCGAAATCTCTTCTTATCTTCTGTTCTGCTGATATAACTCGTAGAATTTTTCCCCCCTAGAAGCAATGTAAATAGACCGTTGAGGCTTTGTGTTTGATTCTAATCATGTAGTCTGAAGAGTTTATAAATAAAAGAAAAGATTGTGAATCCTCGTTCAGATCTAGGATTCATCTAATCCACTGGTAGGGGCTATCAATACTTTATTGATTCTCTTCTATTACTAAGGGAGTGTCTAATGACTAGATCTTGAATCAGATTGTAGCCCGGATAGGAAATTCAATTAATAAGTAAGGGACGGAAGTTGTTTTATATACGACAGACTCGAGAGAATCTCTGGGTGTTCAGGTATCCAATAAATATTAGATTGGATGAATAATTGACTTATATATATAAAACAAAAAGAATTTACTTTCGTCAATTTTTTTATTTTTATAAGAACAGAATTCCAAAGGAAAGTTTCATTAAAATTCATTTTAATTTTCAAATGAATTAATCATTTTGACTGACTGTTTTTACATATAAGTAGAAAGGCAGTAGGAACTAGAATGAATAGTGCAGTATCAATAAATGCAAGAATATTTACTTCCATAATCGTATCGGTTTTTTTACTTCGCAATAACTCGGGATTCGATCCCCTAGACTCTAGAGATGTAAATATTTTGTTTGTAAATTCAATGAATTACTCTCGATGATCTTGAATCGGATTCAATATAATGAATAACAATATCTGTTCTATAAATCAACCCACCGTCGCGACTTACTATAGTCTAATTATACTATAGTAAATTCTTTTATCCATACCTAATCACAGTTTTGGTTCCTGACCCATTAAACTCCAAATTCCTTTATTTATTGGCCGTTTATTTGTTTTTTTCTATAACCGACCTTGTGTCTTCCTTGAATAATCATCTGATGGAGGATCATTAGATTGCCTTTCCGCGTCGATTAATTAATTGCATAGTTACAAACCTAAACGAAATTAAAAAAATAGGAACGAAAAAAGAAATAAAGACTCCCCCTTTGCTTTGGAAATTAAAGTAAGCCCCCGGCACCCTTTGACTAGTTCATAGAAAGGAAAAAAATTAATTGATGTATTTATTGGATATTGTATACGTCGGGACTGGCGGGGCTCGAACCCGTAACTTCCGCCTTGACAGGGCGGTGCTCTGGCCAATTGAACTACAATCCCAAGTAAATGTAAATTAAATAAGGGATCTAGCAGAAAATTTTTATTTTTTTTTTTTTTTTTTTTATCTTCGCATAGGATATTTATGAGTAACGGGGGTTTTATACTATCTCATGGCAGATTGGTGAATTATTGGGCCGAGCTGGATTTGAACCAGCGTAGGCATATTGCCAACGAATTTACAGTCCGTTCCCATTAACCACTCGGGCATCGACCCAGGAAAAATTGATTTATTTTAGGCTTATTGGTAATCCACGACCAACTTCCTTTCGTAGTACCCTACCCCCAGGGGAATTCGAATCCCCGCGGCCTCCTTGAAAGAGAGATGTCCTAAACCACTAGACTATGGGGGCCCACTTACCCAACTGCCCTCATACTATTGGATCATAGTATAATCAATTTTTTTTTAATTGTCAATATAATGGAATGATATAATTAGATCTGAGGGATATTTCCGTTTTTCAGAATTATATAGAATTTTTTGATTCGTCATTCATATTCACGAATCGTTCATTAGAATCGACATTCTCTTTATAAATCCACTATAATAAATTAAAATCAATCTAGAAATCAGGATCCAGAAGTTATCGAAAATTTTCTCTAATACTTTTAAAAAAGTTCAAAAGGACAAGTAGAATCTCTTCATGATGAAATATCTTGAAATTTCTTTTATGTCAAATTGATACGTGTACATGTATGTTATGTATCAATCAAGTAATTTTTGCTTTGATAATCCTTATCAAAAAAAAACAAATTAAGGCCGGCCTTGAAACAATTAATTTTACCCTAGACTCGCCAGCCAAGCAAATTTATTTTATTATCAAAAATAAGCCACTAATCACTATGACTTCACTATAGATATAATTATATATAATTATATATTTATTTTTATTATAGATGTACAATATGTCCATATAGAATAGAGATTATATTTACATAGTGATTCGTTCGGGAATTAAATCAAAGAAGCTCCCTTAACTCAGTGGTAGAGTAACGCCATGGTAAGGCGTAAGTCATCGGTTCAAATCCGATAAGGGGCTTTTAATAAAAGCCCAGTCATAGTATTTAGAAAATATAGATATTTTGTTTTTATTTGAAATAAAAAAGGAACTAACCGGATAATACATTATCATTATACTATAACTGAGTTAGAATATAATATGAAAATCGAACATTTGTTCGGTAAATTTTCATTATTATGAATAATTATAGGCCGCTTCTTGAATCACCAAAGATCCCTATTACCAACCCAATCCGTTGAAAAGATTAGAAATCAACAAAAGAAAAAGTAAGTGGACTTAACCCCTGTAATTAGAACTATATCTGCTATTCTTATATTTAAATTTGATAGAGATGAAATTTTCATTAGAACAGTTGACCCATTCCTTTTTTAAAAATTGCATTTCCTTGGACTTCGAAATAATTTGTCCATATTTTCGATTCAATCTTTTTGTTCCTATATTTTCTAGGGGAATCAATTGTTACTCCCTTCCTCTACAGAGAAACCTTTCCTCAAGTCACAAGATAGATAAGAGTTGTTTCCACTATCTTTCTTTGATTTCAGATCAAGATAAATTTATATTTATCTAAGTTTATTTAGATGTATAGCTATCAGATCAAGGCTTCGCCACATCCGAGATTTTTGTTTTGACAGTGTAATGGATAATGGATGCGAGAAAGAAACTTTTTTATAAGAGCTAAGATTCAATAGAAAAAATATTCAAAGTTTTTTTGCTTTGATCCGCAGGAAGATATACTCTGGGGTTTTCGATTTATTTAAAAGTAAAAGGAGATATAACAAAGAAGACACTCAAAGAAAATAAAAAAAATAAATCAAATTATGGATTATGTATATGGAATTTGAATCATATAGTCTACATAGAAATTAGAACAATCTAGAAATATCTTTATTTTTTTTTTTCAATCTCACGAACAAGATCTAATAATAACATTAGTTAATTGACAAAATAGGTTTGGAGGATCAGTTAGTAGTGAGAAAGGGGGTTGTTTGTTCCAACAAACGCTGGTTACATTTCTTTATGTTATTTGTACCAGTAATGATTTATGTAGTCAGTTTAGAACCTACGTGCCTACGACTTCGTTTCTCAGGAAATTAGCGCATCAGAAGATCCGGAAGTTGAGACTTTCTACACCAAAAATATTCTATTAAACGAAGGTATTCGTGCTTGGATGGCAGCTCACAAGATCGGCTTCATGAAAATATTATATTCCCTGAGGAAGTTCTACCACGTGGAAACGCGCTTTAATAGAACTTTAGCTGTAGTTGATCGTGACCAAGAAATCACCGGTTTTGCTTGGTGGGCCGGAAATACTCAACTTATTAATTTATCCGGTAAACTACTAGGGGCTTGTATAGCTCATGCCGGGTTAATCGTATTCTGGGCTGAAGCAATGAACCTATTTTATGTGGCCCATTTTGTACCAGAGAAGCCTATGTATGAACAAGGATTTATTTTACTTACTTCCCCATCTAGATATTTTAGGCTGGGGAGTCGATCCTGGGGGGAGGTTATAAATACTTTTCTATACTTTGTATCTGGAGTACTTTATTTAATTTACTCTGCAGTATTAGGCTTTGAGGTGTTTATCATGCACTTCTGGGACCCGAAACGCTAGAATAATCTTTTACGTCCTTCGGTTCTATATGTAAAGATATAAATAAAATGACCACAATTTTTGGTTTTTTTACTAAAACCCTTCTTGGGGGGGGGTGGATTGTTAGTGTAGACAATTTATAAGATATAATCAGAGAACATGTATGGTTAGGTTCTTTTTGTATATTTGGTGGAATCTGGCATATCTTAACTAAACCTTCATGCGGGTTCGACAGGCCTTTATATGGTCTAGGGAAGCTTACTTATCTTATAGTTTAGAGGTTTTATCTGTCTTTGGTTTCATTGCTTTGTTTGTTTTATCTGGTTCAATAATACCGCTTAGCCTAGCGAGTTTTATAGACCTATTGAGTAAATATTTTTAATACGTTCCCGAAAGTAATTTTTGAAGGAGAAACTATGCATTTTTTGGATCTGCGTGCTCCTTGGTTAGAAGGATCAAAATGGGTTGGACTTGAGTAGGTTAAAAAAAGACATACACCTGTGGCAAGATATCACTCATGCTACTTTAGGTTCTTTAAATTCTGTGAGTGGTGTAACAACCGAGATTAATGCAGTCAATTATGTCTCTCCTAGAATTTGGTTAGATACCTCTCATTTTGTTCTAGGATTCTTCTTATTCGTAGGTCATTGTGGCATGCGTGAAGGGCTTGTGCAGCTGCAGCTGCATTTTAAAAGGGAATTGATCGTGATTTTGAACCTGCTCTTCTCTTTCCATGACCCCTCTTAATTGAGACAGGAGACCTAATGCTTGAATTGAAGTAGGAATCGTTTTGATTCCATCATCTGGGATCCGGTTATACTTAAAAAGTATTTCTTTTTTTTGCAACTCATTTATATTTAATCAATTTTTATATTTTTTTTATGGCTTGACTAGGCTATCCCGCCTAGCCATTCCCTTTTCTTTATGATACCAATCCATGCAAAATAAATAGAAACAACTCTATTCAACGAGCAAAAAAAGGAGAGAGAGGGATTCGAACCCTCGATAGTTCTTTGTTCAAAACTATACCGGTTTTCAAGACCGGGGCTATCAACCGCTCAGCCATCTCTCCGAAAGGCCGTTTCTATTTTATTCCTCCGAATATAACACGGCTATACATAGTAGGGTTAAAAGTACTACTATTGGTAGAAAGATCTCAAGTGTGAATCTACCAATCTATCTATCCGTATATAGATATAGAACCTATTATTTTCACTTGTGAAATAAAACTATTCCCCACGACTCCATGTATGAATAAAGTGGTCAAGGGGGTAGTAATAAGTTTAATTGATTTGTGGTAAAACTAAAATCCCTAAAATTTTATTTTGGATTAATAAAATAATTAGAATTACTATAAAGAGAATCTTTTGCCCGATACTGCACAAATACAATCCGGGTATATATTATCATATATGTATTCGGGGATATTTTGTGTATCACCTGCGGATATGGTCGAATGGTAAAATTTCTCTTTGCCAAGGAGAAGATGCGGGTTCGATTCCCGCTATTCGCCCCCAGTGGTAATTAATTACTAGTTAACAAAGCCAAACCTCATATTTTTTTGGATAAAAAAATATGTTGCGGAGACAGGATTTGAACCCGTGACCTCAAGGTTATGAGCCTTGCGAGCTACCAAACTGCTCTACCCCGCAACAAAGAATTAGTAAAAAACTAATAGACAAACAAGGATTGAATGTGCCCCTTTACCATATCTGTACAAATATAATAGTACAATGGTAAAGAGGCCCCTTTTATAATCATCAACCGTAGAAATGAAAGGTTTATCCTTACCAACTTGATCTTGTTGCTCCTGGCAACAAACACGCGTGAACCATTTCACGAAGTATGTGTCCGGATAGTCCAAAGTCTCGATAGTTAGCTCTTGGCCTTCCGGTCGAAAAACAACGGCGATGAAGGCGTGTGGGTGCACTATTCCGTGGTAGGGATTGTAACTTTACATAAATTTCCCATTTGTCACCCAATGATGGAACTTTACTTATTTCTTTTTTTAAGTATTGACGAATCAAATTATATTTCTGTTCCAACTTTTGTCTCCTCTTTTCCCTCTGAATCAAACTTTTTCTTGCCATAATGGTTCAAGTACTTTATTAGTTGATACAAGTCGAATCCTAGATGTAGAAATAGAAAAAGTGAGCCACCTCTACATCGAAAGAAATGAGATTAGCGCGGATATAATATAACATTAAAAAATTAACCAAATTTTCCCGATGTATATATAGGCAATCAAGAAAGCTGCATTAATATATAACTAACCTACAGCAAAAATGGGCCAATCCAACCAATCTTGCTTGCACAATATAAAGGGCCACAGGGTTATTACTCCATCGAATCAAATTGGCCAAAGGTGTGCGTTCATGAGCCCATGCTAAAGTTTCAATCAATTCCTGCCAATATCCACGCCAGGAAATTAAGAACATAAATCCAGTAGCCCAAAAAATAAGATGTCCAAATAAAAACATCCATGCCTAGACCGAAAAACTATTCATACCAAAAGAAAGGGTTATATCCATTAATAAGTTGTTAAGAGTTTAACCATAAATAATCTCTTAGTCATCCCATCAAACCATCAAATAGTAGAAGATTCATTAAACTGTGAAACGTTACTCTGCCATAATGTGATGTGCTTCCAATGCCAATAACAATAAAAAGTAACCCATCCAATAGTATTTAACATTCAAAAACTGCCAAATAAAATTAAAATGCATCCCAGGCCGAAATATAACAAATACCCCCTCTTCCCGGGCCATCACACGGAAAACAATAACCAAAAATTAAATTTATCCGATATTAAACGGGAGCTACGAGTAAATATAACATCCAAAAAAAGTATTAAAACTATGGTATGAATCGTAAAAACATGGATATGATGTACCAAAATACCCGCGGTTCCTAACAGAATAGGTAACAAAGCTTTGTCGCCCACTGCTACTAAATCGCCCCCTCAAGTTAATCTGGTGCTTGCCATTGCACCCGGGGCTAAAGCGTGGGTATTTTGTATCCATTGAGCAAAAACAGGTTGTAATTGTATAGCGGTATCTTAAAACATATCTTGCTTGAGAACGACCTAAAGCACTCAGGGTATCATTATAAATGTACAAACTGTGAAAGCCCAGAAATATGCATACCCAGTTAAGATGTGATATTATTGAATCACGATGTCTAAGGACACGATCTAATAGATCGTTGTATCGAGTAGTTGGATCATAATCTCTTACCATAAAAATGGCTGCATGCGCAGCAGCACCAACTACGAGAAATCCACCAATCCACGTGAACAATGACAGTTGTGTACCATAGCCGTAGCTAGATATGTATAAGGTGGCATAGAATACATATGGTTAGCTACAACAAACAATGGTTAAAGATCCTAACACAGTTAGGTTAAGAGATAATTGAGTATGCTATGACGTTGTTAAGATCTCATATAGGCTGACCCTGGCCCGTAAATAGACCTTTATAGGCTTATAAAAATATCTTTTAGACCATGACCAATGCTCCAGTTGGTCCTATACACGTGACCCGTTATCAGTAATAGAGTAGCAATAGCTAAATTATGGTGTGCAATATCGATCAACCAAAGACCCCCTACTGGATCTAATCCTCTATGAAAAATAAGAAATTCCACATATTTTGACCAATTCAAGGTGAAAAGTGGAGTTTCTCTCTCGGCAAAACCCGGATAAAGTTGAGTCAAAAGATCGCGCGATTCAAGATAAATTCATGAGGGAGTAGTATCTCTTTAGAATATACTCCAGCATTTAGGAATTGTCTAATTTAATAGGTAAAGATACATATACCCAATGCCCCGCCCGACCCACATCACCAGTCAATATTTCGTGGCCTACTATTGGACAAACCATCCGGGCACTTGGCCCAATGTTAGTTGGATCACTTAGCCACGTTTCATAATTTTAAAAATGAGTACCGCAGAAATATATGTCGCTCAGCCAAAGAAATATGATGGAGAGTTGAACGAAATGGGCACTAAATACTTTTTGAGATATCTCCTCCAAATCGTTGATATAGCTATAGAAATCGTGAGCATCAGCATGTATAGATTCCAGATCCAAGTGGTAGTATCAAATACTTTAGCTATTGTTCTTGAGAAATGACCCGGTTTGGCCCATTCCTCGAAAGAAATTTTTACTTCTGGGTTTGACGAACGAATAATAATTGAGTCCTTCTCTTTCCGGACAACACATACAAAGAGACCTGCCAACAGTCAAATAATTAGTAAACCTTTGAGAAAGATTTCTATAATTAATTTTTCTTCTACTTTTCTATCTTCCATTTATATATTTCCTTTAGTTCTTTTACTAGAACAATTATGACCTGGAAGCTGATCTGGGACAAGTGTTCGGATTTATTATGACATAGTCATCAGGCACCCGACAGACTTTTTTGATTTGAATCTCATAAAACTTGTAGCTTTGGATTGATGTAAAAATGATCTTTTTATATAACCTGATGATTGAATTACTCTATTCTAAATCACGCGAGCAGCCATTGCTAAGAAAAAATCACGGTATATAATATTTATATATTTAATTGAAATAAATTTGTTTTAAGAAAAAAAAAAAATAAAAAGTCTATTTGTATTTTATCCTTATGAAAATGAAATCTCAGATGAAATAGAATGCTTAGAAGGGATATAATGAAATTTATTTATTAGTTCTTTCCACAAAGAAATGATCCAGTTTTATATTTGACTGGGTGAGACCAAACAAAAAAAAATTAATTATAACAAAGAAAATATATATAATTTTAAATTAAATCAAAGATTAGTAAAAAATAAATAAACGGCGCCTTCTTTTATTCGAAACGTCTCGCAATCTTCAACCAATTGTGTGCTTCAATATAATACCAGGAGTAAGCGATATAGCCTGTTTCCAATATTCAGCAGCTTGATCAAACCAAGCCTCAACAATTTAAGAATTTTCTCGGTGAATGGCCTGTTCTGCCCGGTCGGAATAGTCAGATTAATTCCTTTCCTTATAACTGTACTTGAAAGTTTCCTACCTCACACAGCCCCCCTTATGTGCATAAGGATAATATATATAATATATGAAAATAAAAAAGATGAAAATATTATCATTATGTACTGAGCAACACTAACGTTTTTACAATAAATCTCTAGTCAACCTGCCTGTAAGAGATCTTTTCTTAATATCATTAAACGTGTTTATAAATGAGAACTCCAATAATTTATTTGTTTTCAACGCCTACTAATTTCCGGGAATTAGTCACTTCAACAACCTTCGATGGTTATATTGGTATCCAAAGTACGAATGAGATGGATGTTTGTTATCCCAACCATTCTGCGCCCAATAAAGGAAGAGGATAATTTATAACAAGGTTTTAGTGTTGTTGATTCCTAGGTGTAGTGTTTCTTTCTTTATGCTGTCTATTGGTACTAGTGGGATAGGATTGTCCCATAATACAGAACCTCTAGGTGTAACCTTTCGCTCAATACTAGTTGAAACATAGCATCTGGAGTTGCATTAATTGAGAATACACGACAGAAGGAATTGTTCTATTTCCAAACTTCACCTTTAACAAGTGCAGATTACTTTCAAAAATTTTCTCGAATAGCGTGTTCTTTTCGTAAGACCGAGAGAAATGAAAAAAAAATCACACCATCTCTATAATGTAATAAGTAAATGTCTCTTTTTCTCCTGAAGTTGTCGGAATTATTTGCAAAAAGATATTGGCTACAATTGAAAAGGTCTTATAAAAAAAATTCCATTTATCTGCGATCTAGGCATAGCTAGTAATCTATTTTATAATTCTTCTCATTTTCTCTCGTGGGAAAATGATCCCATAAATAAAATAATTGTACAGTAGGATAATAGCATAAAAACAGATAAAAAAAGATTATACATCTCGAATTGTTACTTTTTAACAGGAATAAATATGAAATGTTTCAATCCGATTCGGTTTCATCCTAATGTAGTAATATACCAACGGAGAGAACTGGTCCTATTTTATT